ATTCATAAGGATAGAAAAAGGCCTTTTTATTATCAAAAGGAAGAATATTAATAAAAGGCAGTTCTGCCCCCTTTTTTTTTACATTCTCATGACTTCGGTATGTTTTTTTCGAAAAAAAAGAAGAACTTTCCTTATTATTCATTCTTAATAAACTAAAATTCTTGTTAATTCTTTTTGAACACCCCTTACCCCATAGAGATATGGAATAGAAAGAAGCATTTTGATTGCCGCGGTAATTTTGAAAACAAACGTTTAAATGACCTTCAAAAGTAAGTAAATAGATGCGAAACATATAAAATGCGGTTAATCCTGCGGTGGTCCAAGCTATTATTGCGAAAATTGGCGAATACAACCAACTCTCATTAAGAATTTCATCTTTTGACCAAAAACAAGCAAGAGGCGGAATACCACAAAGAGAAAGAGTACCTAATAAAAAAGAAGTTTTGGTAATCGGTACATGTTTTGTTAAACCACCCATAAGAACCATATTCTGGCTTTTATCCGGAGAATAGCCAACAACAGTTTCCATGGAATGAATAACGGACCCAGACCCTAAAAATAATAATGCTTTGGAATAAGCATGAGTAATCAAATGAAATAAAGCACTTCGATAAGACCCCATTCCTAGAGCTAACATCATATAACCCAATTGAGACATTGTCGAATAAGCTAAACCCCTTTTAATGTCTTTTTGAGCAATAGCTAAAGTAGCTCCTAATAATACTGTGATTATGCCTATCAACGAGATTAAATTCATTATATTGGGTAGAACCATGAAAAGAGGGAGAAGGCGAGCTACAAGAAAAATCCCCGCTGCTACCATAGTAGCAGCGTGTATAAGAGCCGAAATAGGGGTGGGTCCCTCCATAGCATCGGGTAACCACACATGAAGGGGAAATTGGGCAGATTTAGCAACCGCACCGGCAAATAATAAAGCAGCACACAAAGTAACAAAGGAAAAATTGACTTCATTATTAGAAATCAAGTTATTGAGTATTTGGAATAAATCCCGAAATTCAAAACTACCTGTTATCCAATAAAAACCTAAAATTCCTAATAATAAACCAAAATCCCCTACACGATTAGTTACAAATGCTTTTTGACAAGCATTTGCCGCAGGAGGTCGCGTAAACCAAAACCCTATTAATAGATAGGAACACATTCCAACCAATTCCCAAAAAAAATAAATTTGTATCAAATTTGAACTAGTAACTAATCCCAACATGGAAGTACTGAAAAAACTCATATAAGCAAAAAACCTCAAGTATCCTTGATCGTGAGCCATATAATTATCACTATAAACAAGAACCATGATTCCAACAGTAGTGATTAACATTAACATAATAGAAGTAAGTGGATCGATTAAGCAGCCGAATTCTAAAGAAAAATCATTATCGAGTGTCCAAGACCATACATATTGGTGGATAAAACTGCTATTTATTTGTTGAATAGACAGATTAGTTGAAAAAATCATGACTATACTTAACAATAAAATACTTGAAAAAGCCCACACACGACGAAGATTTTTTGTTGCTGTCGGAAAAAGAAGAAGTCCCACTCCTATTAACATAGGAACTGGAAGTGGAACGAAAGGTAAAATCCACCCATATTGATATGTCTGTTGCATAAAAAAAATTTAAATTCATAATTAATTCTTTCCGATTTATCGGACCTTACTTCTTTTAATTTTAAAAGGAGTCAATAAAAAAATGAAAATATGCACTAACTTAACCTAAACTTAAATATAAAAAATAGAATTTTTTATTTATTTTTTTTTTCTAAATTTCTTCTAAATTTTTAAAATATTCAAATCAAGAAGTTACAATTGGTCAAATCATACTAAAGACAAAGACTAATTATTAGTCTCCTTCCCGTTTGGAAATTCAAGTCAAATTTTGACAAGTTACTAACAATATTCTAAATATTTCATTTTTTCTTTTTTTTTTTAGAAAAAAAATTATCTAGAAAAGCGCAGATTTTTTTTGAACAATAGATGTCTTTCACATCCAGCTATACCAATGAGTAATCTCTTAATTTTTATTTAAATGGCAGTTCCGAAAAAACGTACTTCTGCATCAAAAAAGCGTATTCGTAAAAATTTTTGGAAAAGGAAAGGCTATGGGGCGGCGTTAAAGGCGTTTTCTTTAGGGAAATCTCTTTCTACCGGGACTTCAAAAAGTTTTTTTGTGCAACAAACAAATAAAATAAAAAAATAAGTTATTAAGAAATAAAGCAGAACACCTTAGAAAAATCTAAATCGACCTGACTCAAAAATTGAATCCTTCCGCTTCAAAAATCAAATTCTCAAATTCCATTTCCTGTTGAATTAATCAATAGGAGATGGAAATCTTCTGTTTACTTTGACTGAATTGAAACAAAGTGTGTTTTTTTGTCAAAAAACACAAGATACTCAGTTTTCTTTTTAATACAACTTTCTTACTTTTGGATTTTCTCTAAATTCTTATATAAAGTCCATATATCTCTCGTCATCAATTCACGCAAAAACACTTAGTGAAGGTATTCTAGATAAATATGTGTGAATTTTGAATAATCTAAAATTCAGTTCTTTTTTCTTCATTGATAAAAGGGATTTTTTGATTGTACTTTTCTAAATGAAAATCAAAAATGGTTAATTTTAAAAATGTTTATTTGTGCGGGGAGGTTTTATCCCTTAATTCATAGCAGGACTTTCTGGTTTTACAAGAGTGCAAATCAAGAAGAGTCTAAAATACACAATAAAACTAAAACCCTAAACTAAAGAACCTTCAAGTACATATTTGAACAAATTTTTATTCATCGATTTGAATCTTTCCTAAAAAATATTACACCCAATTGAATTCTTAAATCTAGACGATTGTCTATTCATAGGCTATTATGAGGTCAAGACAAGCCGCTATGGTGAAATCGGTAGACACGCTGCTCTTAGGAAGCAGTGCTAGAGCATCTCGGTTCGAGTCCGAGTGGCGGCATGCCATCTCCTAAAAAAATAAAAAAGATCCTATAATGAAATGAATAATAAATTCAATTGCTGATTTCGATTTTATAATTAAGGAACTTTTTTATGATATTTTCAACTTTAGAGCATATATTAACTCATATTTCTTTTTCGACTGTTTCAATTCTAATTACAATTCATTTGATAACCTTTTTTGTCGATGAAATCATAAGATTATATGATTCATCCGAAAGGGGCATGATAATCACCTTTTTGTGTATAACAGGATTATTAATTTCTCGTTGGATTTATTCAAAACATTTTCCACTAAGTGATTTATATGAATCGTTAATCTTTCTTTCATGGAGTTTTTCCTTTTTTTATATAGTTCCGTATTTCAAAAAAAATCAAAATTTTCTAAGCACAATAATAGGTCCAAGTGCTATTTTTTCCCAGGGTTTTGCTACCTCGGGTCTTTTAACTGAAATACACGAATCCACTATATTAGTACCCGCTCTTCAATCCGAGTGGTTAATAATGCACGTAAGTATGATGATATTAGGATACGTGGCCCTTTTATGTGGATCATTATTATCAGTATCGCTTCTAGTCATTTCAGTTAGAAAAAAGAAAAATTTTTTTTCTACGAGTAATTGTTTATTAAATTTAAATGAGTCATTTTTCCTTGGTAAAGTTGACTATATGAATGAAGGAAAAAATGTTTTACAAAAAACTTCTTTTTTTTCTCCAAGCAATTATTATAAGTCGCAATTGATTCAACAATTGGATTTTTGGAGTTATCGAGTTATTAGTCTAGGATTTCTCTTTTTAACGATAGGAATTCTTTCTGGAGCAGTATGGGCTAACGAAGCATGGGGATCCTATTGGAGTTGGGACCCAAAAGAAACTTGGGCCTTTATTACTTGGATCATATTTGCAATTTATTTACATACTCAAACAAATAGAAAATTGAAGGGTACAAATTCAGCAATTGTAGCGTTTATTGGATTTCTTGTAATTTGGATATGCTATTTTGGAGTAAATCTATTAGGAATAGGATTACACAGTTATGGTTCATTTACATTAACCTCTAATTAAATTCAAAAAGGGCTTTTTACCACTTACCAATAGGAATAGAAAAGCATACAACGCATATTAGATAAAAACTTTGTGTGAACTATCGAAAGCCCCACGAATCAAAGTCGCGGGGTTTTCGATAGTTCAAATTCATTTTTTTTACTTAACACAAGAGAGGAAAAACCTTCCTTTTGTCATTGTGCAACGAACCCTTTTGTAAATGATAAGATTTTTTTTTCATTTTTTATGAATATTCATAAAAAAACTATCTATAAAAAGAATTAGATAGGATAACTTCAACCTTTTCAACTGATAGTGAAAGAACAAAATCGGGATACATACCAATACCAAGTACGGGTAAAAAAATAGAGATCGAAAGAAATAGCTCTCGCGGCCCAGAATCAAAAAAATAAGAGTTTTGGCTGTTAAATATCTTGTATCCATAGAACATCTGGCGTAACATAGATAATAAATAAATAGGGGTTAATATCATTCCAATTGCCATTACAAAAGTAATTAGGATTTTTGTGATTAAAAGAAATTTTGGACTAGTAATTAGCCCGAAAAAGACTATTAATTCGGCAACAAAACCACTCATACCTGGTAATGCGAGAGAGGCCATCGAAAAGCTACTGAACATCGTGAACATTTTTGGCATTGGGATAGCTATTCCACCCATTTCATCAAGATAAAGAAGACGTATTCTATCATAAGTTGTTCCGGCCAAGAAAAAAAGCGCAGCACCGATAAATCCATGAGATATTATTTGTAAAAGTGCCCCGTTAAGCCCCATATCCGTGATAGAACCAATTCCTATAATTATGAAACCCATATGAGATACAGAGGAATAGGCTATTCTTTTTTTTAAATTCCGTTGACCAAGAGATGTTGAAGCTGCATAGATTATTTGCATTGCGCCCACTATTATCAACCAAGGAGAAAATAGAGAATGAGCATGAGGAAATAATTCCATATTGATCCGAACTAATCCATACGCTCCCATTTTTAATAAGATTCCGGCAAGAAGCATACAAGTACTATAATGCGCTTCTCCATGGGTATCTGGTAACCATGTATGTAGGGGTATAATTGGTAATTTGACAGCAAAAGCAAGAAAAAATCCAATATAAAATAATATTTCCAAAGCCACAGGATAGGACTGATTAGCCAATATTTCAAAATTTAATGTTGGTTCAGTAGAACTATATAAACCGATGCCCAGAACTCCCATTAAAAGAAAAATAGAACCCCCTGCCGTGTACAAAATAAATTTTGTAGCCGAATACAGACGTTTTTTTCCTCCCCACATGGATACAAGTAGATAAACGGGAATTAATTCTAACTCCCACATGAGAAAAAAAAGTAAAAGATCTCGAGAAGAAAATAATCCTATTTGTCCGCTGTACATTGCTAACATCAGGAAATGAAATAATCGAGAATCTTGAGTAACCGGCCAAGCCGCTAAAGTAGCTAAAGTAGTGATGAATCCCGTCAGTAAAATGGGTCCTATAGAGAGTCCATCTATTCCTAATCTCCAATGAAAATCCAAAAAATGGATCCATTTATAATCCTCCATTAGTTGGATTAATGGGTCGTCTGATTGAAAATGATAGCAGAATGCATAAGTCGTTAGAAGAAGTTCTAAGATACATATACATATAGTATACCAACGGATTACTTTATTTCCCCTATGTGGAAGAAAAAAAATGAAGCAACCCGCAAATATTGGCAAAACTGCAATTATTGTTAAACAAGGAAAATGGTTCGTGGTAAAGACAAGATACGCTTGGGCCAGAAAAACCCGTGCTCAATTTAATTTGATTTCGAGCACGGATTTTGTCGGTAAAAAAAAAAGAAAATGAATTCAAGTAGAGTTTTAGTTTTATGGAATATATCAATAAGCTAGACCCATACTGCGAGTTGTTTCATGCCATAAATAAACCCGAACACTCAAAAAATCCGTTGGACAGGCGGATTCACACCTCTTACAACCAACGCAGTCTTCGGTCCTTGGGGCAGAAGCGATTTGTTTAGCTTTACATCCATCCCAAGGTATCATTTCTAATACATCGGTGGGGCACGCCCGGACACATTGGGTACATCCTATACATGTATCATAAATCTTTACTGAATGTGACATTGGATCTATACATTTTGAACGTCATGAATTTTCGATCTAGTAAACTAACTTATAACTGAATCCTATAGTTAGATACCAGACGAATCAATGAGTGATCATAAGAAATTGACTTCCGAATTGATTTATGAAAAAGAACCAAAATACTTTGATTTCTTATGTTTTTGCAACCACGATCATACCTTACCCATATTAAATCTATTAATTTGAATTTATTTCTAAATATTCAAATATCCACGGATACAATGAATACTATTTATTCAACAAGTTTGATTGGTTAATACGAGTTGATTTTCTGTTACGATAAATTGATGAAACAATAGCCGGTCCAATAGCTGCTTCAGCGGCTGCAATAGTTATAACAAAAATTGAAAAAATGTCTCCTCTTAATTGACGATTGTCGAAAATATCAGAAAATGTTACAAAATTGATATTAACTGAATTTAATATAAGTTCAAGACACATAAGTGCTCTAACCATATTTCGACTTGTGATCAATCCATAGATACCAACAGAAAATAAATAGGCACTCAAAACAAGTATATGTTCGAGCAGCATTAATCAACTCCTTATCAATTTTGATTCGTTTTAATCTGAACAAAAATTCAATAGATTCGATTCTAACAAATATGAAACAAGGAAATAGATTGGTAATAGATCCATATAAAACCAAAGCCTTTCTATTTTTCTATTCTAGTTTTTAAACAGTAATTCAAATTAACGAATTATACCTTTTATGTTTGTGTTAATTCTATTTGAATTACTCGTTTTAAAGATTTCTTATTGACGAGCTATAGAAATAGCACCTATTAAAGCGACTAAAAGGATTATTGAAATGAGTTCAAATGGAAGAAAAAATTCCGTTACTAAATGAATTCCTATTTGTTGACTATTACTTATCAAATCTTGTTCTAAAATCTGATTTGATTTGGTAGTCCAAATGATCCCATACCAGGCCGTATCTGGAATAGTAGTAATTAATGAAATAAAAAGACTTGTACAAACCATTGAAGTAACTCCATCCCCAACGGTCCAAAGATGAAAATCTTTGTAATATTCTGAACCATTCATAAACATCACAGCAAAAATGATTAAAACATTTATAGCTCCTACATAAATAAGGAGCTGCGCAGCAGCTACAAAATAAGAGTTTGATAGAATATAGAATAAGGAAATACAAAAAAGAACCAATCCCAACGAAAAGGCCGAATAAATTGGATTCGGAAGTAATACTACTGCCAGACTTCCTAATATAAGACCCGGTCCTAGAAAGACTAAAAGAAAATCATGTATTGGTCCAGGTAAATCCATTTGATTTTAGCAAAAAAATCGAAATATTTCATGTCTTTGTTGACCTGACCAGGGAAAAATGAGTTATCCTATTTTTAAGAGAATTCTTAATTGAATTCAATTTGAATCAACGGGGATGATTTGGATTGATGTAAATACGGGACTACTTTTATTTATTATCGAAAGCAAAGGTTAAAACTTTATCTTTTTATTATTAAATTATTACATTAGTCGAATAGAAATTCATTTTAAATGAAAATCAAGCCACAACCCTCAGCAACCAACTGCTCTTTTGTATTGACTAAACAAAAACCTCATTCCTTTAATTCCAAAAGCGATTTTTTTTATTTGTAAATGTTTTGTGAATCGAGAGTTTTATACATTGTTTAGTTAAGGTAAATTCGAAGAAATTGTTCGAATTGTGTAATCTTCAATTATTGATACCGGTAACCGACCTAAAGCAATTTGATTATAATTCAATTCATGACGATTATAAGTAGAAAGCTCATATTCTTCGGACATTGATAAACAATTTGTTGGACAATACTCAACACAATTACCACAAAATATACAAATTCCAAAATCAATACTGTAATTAAGTAATCGTTTCTTTCGAATATCAGTTTGCAACTTCCAATCTACAACGGGTAGATCTATAGGGCATACACGAACACATACTTCACAAGCAATACATTTATCAAATTCAAAGTGGATTCGGCCTCGGAAACGTTCTGATGTAATCAATTTTTCGTAGGGATATTGAATAGTTACAGGTAAACGATTCGCGTGTGACAAGGTAATCATGAAACCCTGACCAATGTACCTGGCAGCTCGTATTGTTTGTTGACCAGAGTTCAAGAACCGAGTTAGCATAGGGAACATATCTGAATATCTATAAATAATTTTACTCGTTTCTTTCTCTTGTTTGAGACAAGTTATGAAGAATAGAATATTCTATTCCTTTACAGTGAAAGGAGTTGGAAGGAAGTTGTTAATAATAGATTACCTAAAGAAATAGGTAAAAGAAATTTCCACCCAAGATTTAATAGTTGGTCCATTCTTAGTCTTGGTAAAGTCCATCTTGTTGCAATAGAAATGAACAAGAACAAATAAGTTTTAGCCAGTGTAATAAAGATACCAATTATTGTTCCAAAAACTTTCCCTCTTTTAGTTATGTCAAATAACTCAGGACAAAAAAGGTTTGGAATAGAAAGATTCCAACCCCCCAAGTAAAGAACTGTTACAAATAATGAAGAAACTAGTAGATTTAGATACGAAGCAACATAAAATAAGCCAAATTTTATACCTGAATATTCGGTTTGATAACCAGCTACTAATTCTTCTTCTGCTTCTGGTAAATCAAAAGGTAATCTCTCACACTCGGCTAGAGAAGAAATTAGAAAAATGATAAACCCTATAGGTTGACGCCACAAATTCCATCCCCAAAAACCATATTTTGATTGTGTTTCAACTATATCAACTGTACTTAAACTGTTAGATAATCATAGTCGACAATAACATCACTGTTCCCATCGCTATTACAGAACCGTACATGAGATTTTCACCTCATACGGCTCCTCATAGGTCACAAATCAATCTAAGAACCTTTCAACATTATTTATTTTGATGTGGTTGTTGATGTGTTTGTAGGATCGATAGAGAATCAAACTCTTATCCTAAGGCCTAGAATTAGACCAATGGAATTCTGTCTGCTAGATTTATAAAAAAAGTGCTTCTGAATTGATCTCATATTTTAAGAATTTTCATTTTTCTTTGTTGATTAAAAACTTTATCCTTGAATGAAAAAAATACTTTTTAGAGGAATATCACATAGATATTTCAACCTATCATTTTTTCATTTTCGATTACGAAAAAAAATTTAAACATTACATAACAAGAAATTTTTTCGTTCCTATTCTCCTTTCTCGGAAAAAAGAGGCATTATCAGCATTATCAAAAGTAAAAGATTTCTTCGTTTTGATAGTTATTTACTTAATCGGTGGACAGGAACATACTCTGGGTTGAAATCATGGGGAGTACTTCTTAATCATTTCTACCAACTTAAAGCCCCAATTCGAATTACTTTTCTATAAAGAAATATCCTATTGGATAATTTCTAATTTACAGAATCTCCATTACTAATCCTTTGTGTATCTTGGTCTTCCTAACCATCCACTCATTTTTTTTTTTGAATCTCTCATTAGGGTAATACATCTATGGTAATAGTATAGAAAAACCCATACAATTGATCGTTTAAACCCGCTTCAAGCCATGATGATTAATCAGCCGATCTTGGGGTAAAGGTAAAAGCCTTGACTACTTATGTTTTTATGTTTACTTTCACTTAATTCTTGTACATAGGAAATGAGATTGAATTCTTTTAACAGCAAATTTGTAAGCCGTTTTACTTCACTCATATAACTATCTGGTTTAATTCATCAACCCAGTTATGAATAAAAAAAATAGATATTCAAATTATTTAACTTTTTTCTTAGAAAGAAAAGAAATGGGGGAATTTTTATGTCTCACCGAATCACACGTAGAGATATTGATAATACACATAGAGTTAATGGTATTTCATAACTAATTGATTGAGCAGCCGCCCTTAATCCACCTAAAAAGGAATATTTATTATTTGATCCATATCCTGACATAAGCAATCCAACAGGAGCAAGACTTGAAACGGCGATCCATAAAAAAACACCAATACTAAGATCAGCTAGAATAAAGCGATAGCTAAAAGGAATTATTGAATAACTTAGTAAGATGGATATGACTGCTATGGATGGACCAATACTGAATAAACGAGTATCTCCTCTAGATGGAAGGAGATTTTCTTTGAAAAGTAGTTTTGTACCGTCTGCTAAAGCTTGAAGAATTCCCAAAGGCCCTGCGTATTCGGGCCCAATACGTTGCTGTATCCCTGCAGATATTTCTCTTTCTAACCAAACAATTACTAGTACACCCAGTGTGATTCCTAATACAAGAATGAAAATAGGGACAAGCATCCATATGGTCCCATAAACCTCTTTTAAGGATTCCAATCTGGAAAAAGAATGGATAGCTTCTATTTCTGTTATATTAATTTTAATTATCATTTCAACGATCAACTTCTCCCATAATGATATCTATACTACCTAGTATCGTCATAATATCAGCCAATTTCATTCTTTTAACTAACTGCGGAAGAATTTGCAAGTTGATAAACCCCGGCGGTCGGATTTTCCATCTCCAAGGAAAAACACTCTGATCTCCGATCAGAAAAATTCCCAATTCTCCTTTTGGTGCTTCGACTCTTACATAAAGTTCTTGCTTGGACAATTCAAAAGTTGGAGAAGGTTTTTTACTAATAAATCGATATTCAAAATCATTCCATTCAGGGTCTTTTATTCTATCAAAGCGCCGGCTTTCTAAATTCTCATAGGGCCCCCCTGGAATTCCTTCCAGGGCTTGTTGGATAATTTTTATGGATTCTGTCATTTCACTGATTCGTACTAAATAACGAGCTAATGAATCCCCTTCTTTTTGCCATTGAATCTCCCAATCAAATTCGTCATAACACTCATAACGATCAACTTTACGAAGATCCCATTGTATTCCGGAAGCTCGTAACATTGGCCCTGATAAACCCCAATTTAGTGCTTCTTCTCCGCCAATAATACCTACGCCTTCAACTCGTTCTAAAAAAATAGGATTTCGCGTAATAAGCTTTTGATATTCAGCAACCCCGGTTAAAAAATAATCGCAAAAATCCAAACATTTATCTATCCAGCCATGAGGTAGATCAGCAGCGACTCCTCCGATACGAAAATAATTATGCATCATGCGCATACCGGTAGCAGCCTCGAATAGGTCGTATATTAACTCTCGTTCTCGAAAAATATAGAAAAAGGGGGTCTGTGCCCCAATATCTGCCATAAAAGGGCCAAGCCATAACAAATGGGAAGCGATACGACTCAACTCCAGCATAATAGTTCTAATATAGCTAGCCCTTTTAGGTACTTGAATATTGCCTAGCTGTTCAGGTCCATTTACGGTTATTGCTTCTGTAAACATAGTAGCTAAATAATCCCAACGTGTTACATAAGGTAAATATTGTATAATTGTTCGATTTTCCGCAATTTTCTCCATTCCTCTATGTAAATAACCCAATATAGGTTCACAGTTAATAACATCTTCACCGTCGAGAGTAACGATCAGTCGAAGAACACCATGCATTGATGGGTGGTGAGGGCCCATATTGACTATCATGAGGTCGTTTCTTGTAGTTGGTGTAATCATAAGTTTTTTCCGAGTCAGTCTTCCATGCATTGCTGAAAGTAAAAAGAAGTTCATCAAAATTTAAACGACTAAGCTCATCAAACGGTATCATGCTTCAAATTAACGAGTTTTTATTTCTCGAATATCCAACTCATCAATTAATTCTTTATAGCGTTCTCTATTTCTTTTTGACAAATAGGTTAGTAGTTGTTGACGTTTTCCCAAAATTTTTCGCAAACCTCTCTGAGATGAAAAGTCTTTTTTGTGCAATTCAAGATGTGAAGTAAGTTTCCTTATCTTAGTGGTGAAACTGAATACTTGAAATTCAACAGACCCTCTATTTTCTTCGTTTTCTTTTTGATAAATAATCGAAATGACTGCATTTTTGACCATAAAAAAAGACCCCTTTCCCCTTGTACAGATATGGATTTTACCGATCAGTAATAATAATGCCATTAATTTGTAATTAATTTGTATGTGGTATATACAATAATTTAATCCAAATAACTCCTAATTTTCTGAATTCAAACTAATCAATCGAATTTGAGATTGGATTTAGATAGGACTAGAAAAAATTGGTGCATTTTCGCATCTAAAAATTAGACCTAAAATGAATAAGTTTCTGTTGATTCATTTCGAAATTTAATTGAGATATTATTCATATTGGATACTAGAAGGAGCTGTGAGACAAGAAAATACTATCGTGATCTGTATATTTGTTTATTTTCATACACCCTATATATAGATATAGGGTGTATCTAATATAGGGTCTAGGATATATAGAAAAAGTGTATTATTCGCAGAATTTTAATCGCGGATACAGATGTATTCTTAACATATTGAAACGACTGCCATTATTGGTATCAAACCAATAACGATTCATACAAGCTAAATCTTCTAATCGATAATTAGGCCAAAGAAAGAGTTTTAATTTCATTAATTGATTTTTCTCTCTATCAAGATGGTTATTGTCATGTAAAACTCGGCTGCTGTTTTTTACGTTCTTTCCATTCCAAAATACTGGATTTCTATCTATATAAATTCTATTCTTTGAATTGAAATAAATTAGAATTCTCACTTTTCTACGGCGTTTAAATGATAAAATATTTTCCGGAACAAGTAAATCAAAATTGTTTTTGTTTCTATTTTCAGTTATTCTTTGATGTGGTGAAATGGTTTCATCCAAATTTTTCCTAGAAACATATCTTTGCTCTTGATATTTTTGATTAATTTGATGCTTATTCTTATGAAGCAACGAAATACCTATGGTTTGGTACATAATAAATTGTCCATCTTTTTTTCCAGACAGACGAAGTGGTTCTACAATCAATACTCCCTTTTTCATCAATTCTGAAAGAGTTGAATTCTTTTGAATCAGCATTATATCCAAACTAATTTCTCTCTTTTGAATGGAGGAGATAGTAATTTTTCTTGGATCTATAAGTCTAAGCAGGAGACAATATACTTTGATATTATTGATCATTTTTTGATTCAAAGTTGCGTCCCATCTCAATTGAAAAAGCAAATAACGTTTCAGGAAGAAATTTAGTTCTCCTTCTGTATTGCTTTTGTATTGTTTTTTATTTTTCTCCTTTTTCATGTCTGAGCTTATAGAATTTTCTTCAATATCTTTTTGTTGTGAGAGAACGGATCCACGATCTCCTCGGCTTATGGGTTCTTTTTCTTCTCGATTTCGATGTTTTTTATTCGATCCTATCAACAAAATTCCCTTTTCCTTTTCATTAATCTTTTTATTTTCACTACTATTTAAATTTAAAAGAAGTAATTTGCTTGGTATAAACCAAGGTTTCATTTTATATATCTTATAAAGTAACACACATTCTTGGAAGAGCCAAAATTCCAGATTTTGTATGGGGCGCTTTAGCATTTTTTCATTCATTCCCATCCAATCAAAAAATCCTTTGTGAGAGTTTTGTGAATTGGTTTCTGGAATCATAAGATAAAAAATCTCTTTTTTAGAAATTATTTGAGAGTTGTTAGTACGAATTTGAACATTTTGATTCCTATTAATATCAATTATGATCCAGGCCTCAATATCGACTTTTTGTCTAAGATAAAAATTGAAAATTTTCCAATCAAAATATTTTCTATCAGCCGGTTTTTCGATATATGGAATATCAACCTGCCCTAGATCATTTTGAATAGGGATGTTCTTCAGTCTATCAAAAAGGTCTTTTTTAGGCTTGTTATAAGTATAAGAAATTCCTTGATTTTTATTTCCTTGAAAGAGAGATCTATAAAAAAAGCATTCTGTTTTATTTTCAGAATTAATAAATTTATATGATAAAAGATTATATCTATAGTATTTTCGAAAATTCTCTTTTTCATTATATAATAAATATACTTCAGATTTTTTTTTGGAACCAACTAATAGGTCTTTTTCATATGAATGTTGTTTGCTTAAATTTTTCTTTTTAGCTATACAATGTTGGCGGACTCTATTTCGCCATTTTTCTGGTATTAATCTAGACCAGCTGATCTGAGATAAATGGTATTGATAATGCCCCTTTAACCAGTTTTTCCATTGATTCGTTTCATAGCTCGGAAGTTTTTTATTTGCTAATTTCGAATGAACCATTCCTTGTCTTTCAAAAGAATCCTTTAGTTTAGGCTTAAGAAAACGGGGGGTTCTTTGATATTGAACAGCAGATCTTACCGAGTTACTAATTTGGATTTGTGATAATTTGTAAAATACATATGCTTGTGACACGTAGGATAAGTCATAAAAAATACGTGAATTTTCTTTAATATTACTAATATTACCAAGTGGCTTTTTTAGAGTCGAAATAAACGTAATTGGAGTTTTCTTTTTTTTATTAATTCTTTCTTGTTTTCTTTCATTATTGGAAATCGATTTATCAATAATTTTTTTTGTTAATTTAAGAAGAAGTTCTGTATTTTTTCTGGGAATATTAATGATAGATAAAAATATATCTGTGTAGATTTTTTCAATGAAAAGTTTAAAAAGGGGGGGTAATTTACAGATTAATCGGGCATTTCTTCTTTTTAATATTTGCCATTTTTCGAATCTTTTAGCATTATAACTTGTTTTGTTAGGACTAAGATTATTTATTCTTAGAGTTACTTTTTTTTTCTCTTTTGAGATTCTTTCTATTTGATTTCGAATTGTACTTGTTCTATAAGTGATATCCTTCGTTTTTTTTTCCGTCAACGGAGAATTTGTCCAATTCGGAGATGCAATTTGACTAAACGATTCGTGAATTATCTGATTATTTAGCATGGAATCTTTTTCTTCTTTAATTTCGCTCGATTTATATAC